AATACAGTAGTTAAAATAGGGACAAACATCCATATAATGCCATAGATTTCTTTTAAGAATTCCAACCTAGAAAAAGAATTGATAGCTTGTACTTCTGTTGTATTAATTATCATTTCAACGATCAACTTCTCCCATAATGATATCTATGCTACCTAGTATCGTCATAATATCAGCCAATTTCATTCTTTTAACTAATTGAGGAAGAATTTGCAAATTGACAAAACCGGGTGGTCGAATTTTCCATCTCCAAGGAAAAACATTCTGATCTCCTATCATAAAAATCCCCAATTCTCCTTTTGGAGCTTCAACTCTTACATAAAGTTCTTGCTTCGACAATTCAAAAGTAGGCGAGGGTTTTTTACTAATAAATCGGTAGTCAAAATCATTCCATTCGGGATTTCTTACTTCAGCAAAGCGCCGGGTTTCTAAATTCTCATAAGGCCCTCCCGGAATTCCTTCCAGAGCTTGTTGAATAATTTTTATAGACTCTGTCATTTCACTAATTCGTACTAAATAACGAGCTAATGAATCCCCTTCTTTTTGCCATTGGACTTCCCAGTCAAATTCGTCATAACACTCATAATGATCAACCTTACGAAGATCCCATTGTAGTCCGGAAGCTCGTAGCATTGGTCCTGATAAACCCCAATTTATTGCTTCCTCTTCACTAACGATACCCACTCCCTCAACTCGTTCTAAAAAAATAGGATTTCGTGTAATAAGCTTTTGATATTCAGCAACCTCCCTTAAAAAATAATCGCAAAAATCCAAACACTTATCTATCCAGCCATGAGGTAGATCAGCGGCTATTCCTCCAATACGAAAATAATTATGCATCATTCGCATACCGGTCGCAGCTTCGAATAGATCATATATTAATTCTCTTTCTCGAAAAATATAGAAGAAAGGGGTCTGTGCACCAATATCTGCCATAAAGGGTCCAAGCCATAACAAATGAGAAGCTATACGGCTCAACTCCAACATAATTACTCTAATATAGCTGGCTCTTTTAGGTACTTGAATATTTCCCAACTGCTCAGGTGCATTTACAGTTATTGCTTCTGTAAACATAGTAGCTAAATAATCCCAACGTGTTACATAAGGCAAATATTGTATAATTGTTCGGTTTTCTGCAATTTTTTCCATCCCTCTGTGTAAATAACCCAATATTGGTTCACAGTCGATAACATCTTCACCATCTAGAGTAAGGATGAGTCGAAGAACACCATGCATTGATGGGTGGTGAGGACCCATATTGACTATCATGAGGTCCTTTCTTGTAGCTGGTAGAGTCATAGGTTTTTTCCCGATTCATTTTTCCATGAATTGCTGAAAACAAAAAGAGGGTCATCAAAATTAAAATAACTTTTCAAATTAACGAGTTTTTCTCTCTCGAATATTCAACTGACCAATTAATTCTTTATACCGTACTCTATTTTTTTTTGATAAATAAGCTAGCAGGCGTTGGCGCTTTCCCAGAATTTTACGCAAGCCTCTCTGAGATAAATAGTCTTTTTTGTGCAATTCCAAATGGGAAGTAAGTCGTCGTATCTTATTAGTAAAGCGGAATACTTGAAATTCAACAGACCCGGGGTTTTCCTCTTTTTCTTTTTGTGAAAAAACGGAAATGAATGAATTTTTTACCATAAAATAATTCTTTTTTTTTTTTTTACAAATATGAATTTTACCGATCAGTAATAATAATGTGAGTTAGTTTAATTTGGTATACACAATAAACCAATTTTCAATTTTTATGGAATTCTATATCTAATTTTTTAAAATAAATCAATCCAATTAAAATTTGATTCGGATAGGCATACAAAAGAATAGTATATTTTGTATTTTCAAAAGAGAATAGTTTAAATCTTAAAATTAAGCAGTTAAGAAGATTGATGCGCGTTTTTCGAAAAAAAAAAAAACAAAAAAAAAATAATGGATACCTCATTACATTAAATTAGTATCATATATTAGACTAAAATGTAAGACAAGTTAGATGTTCATTTGTTTGCTTTCATATATCAGATCTGATATAGGACATAAAGTATCATTTACCGCTTTTCAATTGTGGGTACATATGTATCCTTAACAGACTGAAACGGCTGCCATTATTTGTATCAAACCAATATCGATTCATACATGCTAAATCTTCTAATCGATAATTGGGCCAAAGAAAGAATTTTAATTTAATTAATTGATGTCTATCAATATCTTTATTTTCATTCAAAAATTGACTACAACTTCGAAAATGATTCCCATTACAAAATGGTATATTTTGATCCATACCTTGTCTATTTTTTGAATGGAAACAAATTAGAATTCTTAATTCTCTACGACGTCTAGACGATAAAATATTTTCAGGAAAAATAAAATCAGAATAATTATTTCCAGGTAGATGCCTTTGAATAGATTCATCAAAATCTTCCTTATCGGCATATCTTTGCTCTCGGTATCTTTGATTAGTACAATACCTACTTTTATGAATTAATGAAATATTTATGGTTTGATGCATAATAAACTGTCCTGATTTTTTTACAGGTAGACGAAAAGGTTCGATAATCAATATTCCCCGTTTCCTCAATTCTGTAAAAGTTAAATTCTTATTAATCAGCATTATATCAAGATTCATTTCTCTCCTTTGAATAGAGGATAGAGTTATTTTTTTTGGATTTCTCATTCTAAGCAGGAGACAATATATTTTGATATTATTGATCATTCTTTGATTCAAAGCACCCTCCCATCTCAATTGAAAAAGTAAATATCTTTTCAGGAAGAAATCTAGTTCTGCTTCCGTATTGCTCTTGTATTGTTTTTTCTTTTGTAGTTTTTTCATGTCTGATTCTGAATAAATTTCTTCAATCTCATTTTCTTGATTTAAAAGAAGAGATACAAGATTTTCTTGGTTTTCTACCTTTGATCTAAGATCTCTTTGGTTTTTAGATTCTTTTTCTTTTTGATTTTTTATTTCGTTCGACGATATAATTACTTTTGGCTTTCTATTGATATTTTGAGTTTCACTAAGATTTTCATTTCTATTAAAATTTAAAAAAAGGAAGTTGCTTGGTATAAACCAGGGTTTCATTTTATATGCATTATAAAGTAGTAAAAATTCTGGGAAGAACCAAAGATACAGATTTGATAGAGGATGACTTAATATTTCTGCATTCATTCCCATCCAATCCCATTTTTTTTTTTTATTGGAGGAATTGCTTTCTTCATCTTGATGAACCAGAAGATAAAAAAGATTTTTTTTATCAATTTTATCAATTATTTGATAATTAGAATTAGTAGCTTCATTCTTAGTATTTTGATTCGTATTGGTATCGACCTTGACCCAGGCTTCAATATCTATTTTTTTTCTAAGACAAAAATTGATGATTTTCCAATCAAAAAATTTTCGATCCGTATTTTTTTCCATATATATAATATCACTTTTGCCTAGAAAATAATTAAAATTATTACTAGGAATATAACCTAATTTATCAAATGTTTTTCTTTTCAGTGTGTTGTAATTATAAGAATTCTTTTTAGTCTTATTTACTTGGAATAGTGATCTATAAATGGATGGGTCCTCCTTCTTTTCATAATTATAATTAATAGATAGATAAGATAAAAGATTATATATATAGTATTTTTGAAAATTATCTTTCTGATTTGGTAATAAATATACTTTGTAATCGATTTGTTGTTTATAATAACTTAATTGTTCTTTTTCATATGAATCTTCTTTCTTTAAAATTTTATCTTGAATTGTACGACATTGATTGGTACTAGTTCGCCACTTTTGTGCTATTAATTTAGACCACCTAATCGGAGATAAATCGTATTGATAATGACCTATTAACCAGCTTTTCCATTGATTTTTTTTCGAGTTCCGAAGTTTCTTAGCTTTGAATTCCGAATCAATTATTCCTTGTCTTCCAAAATAAGTTTTTATTGAAGTTTTCAGAAAAAGGGGTATTGCGTGATATTCAAGAATAGATCTTAACTTGTTTAAGTTAAGAGCTTGCGTTTGTGATAATTTGTAAAATACATATGCTTGTGAGAAGGAGGATACTCCATCAACATTCTGTGAATTATTACTATTATAAAAGTATTTTTGTATAGTTGAAATAAAGTCAATTTTCCTTTGATTAGTTTTATTACTCTTTTCGTTATTTTTTTCAATATTTAAAATGGGTTTATCAATAAGAGTTTTTGTTGATTCAAGAAAAAGTTTTGTATGCATTCTAGGAATATGAATCATAGATACAAGTATATCTATGTATATCTTTTCAATGAAAAATTTTATAAAAAAAGAAAATTTACGAATTAATCGAGCGCTGCGCCTTTTTACTATTTGCCAAATCGTTTTTGGTAATTCGAATCGTTCAGTATTTGAACTACTTTTATTAGTATTAGGACTAACATTTATTCCTGGGGCCACTTTTTTTTTTTCTTTTGTAATTTTTTCTATTTTTTTTCTAATTGTACTTGTTCTATCAGTTAGATCCTTCATTTTTTTTTCTGTCAGTAAATAATTTGTCCAACTTGTAGATCTAATTTGATTCACGGATTCATGAATTATTTGATTACGCGTTATAGAATCTTTTTCTTTTTTAGTTTCGCTTGATTGATCTACTTCTTTCAATCTACTAAATAAAATTTTTCTTATTTTTGCGATTTCTTGTATTATTTTTTTAAAAAATAGAATACTTTTGCTAAACCATTTCTTTGTTTTTTTTGAGATAGTTAGAAAAAATTTTGTTCTTTCTTTTAAAACTTGTAGAATTAGAAAGTATTTTTTTTTTAAGTTTCCAAATTTTTTTTTTAGTTTCTTAAAAATAGGTCTAACAAAGAAAGCAAAGAAAGTAGATTTTCGGGGAGAACCAAAAGGAAGTTCAGTTTCCATTCCCCAAACTGTTAAAAAACAAAAATCATCCTTTTGGCCTTTCTTTCTCAGTCGATCCATATAAGAAGACCTTAGCTTAGATCCGTGCCAAGGTTTTAGACAGAAAGGAAAT